TTCCATAAAAGCCAGACTAAGCAATAAAGTACCTCGTATTTTTCCCTCTGCCTCGGGTTGTCTTGCGATACCTTCTACAGCTTGCCCCGCGGCAGTACCTTGACCAACCCCAGGTCCAATAGAAGCAAGCCCAACAGCCAACCCAGCAGCAATAACGGAAGCGGCAGAAATCAATGGATTCATGATAAGTTCCTCGCACCAAAAAAAAAAATGGTTAATGATACAATCAACCAATAAATTTCGAACTATTCATTCTTTTTCTTGATTTAATCTCTTTATTCAATTATTCAATATTGAATTCCCAGTTCCAAACGAAAAGGAGGGATTTTTAGTGAAATCCCTATCGAAATCTCCAGGGCAGATTAGATATATCTTTTAGACGACCTATCTTTTAACGAATATCTAACTATATAAATAGTTAATATTGCATATACACGTCTTTCTTCCATAACGTAAACCAACTATTCGTATCTTAAATTCAATCGGATTCTAAAAAAATTTTTTAGATGCTGAAATATTCACAAAAAGAAAATTGAGTTATAGCCATTATTCCATTATTTATATATATATTCCATAAACTTAGTTTGATTTCACTCTTGTAAATAATAATAATCCATTTTTTTTTTATTCTCTTCCTTATCATTATCCCACTTGGATACAATCAATCTAAATGGACAAATTCATTAGTCTGAATCATTGCATAGAATCATTGCATAGAAATATAAGTCTTTGTTTTCTTGTAAGTTATTTTATTATTTTTTTTTTTTTTATAATTTCTTAATATTTTATTATTAGTCAATCTATTGAATTGAATAAAACCGAGTGAAATAGAAATAGCTCTATCTCTATATAAAAAACCCCTTTTTTTAATCACATGTTGGAAACAACTCTTATTCAGATTATGACTCCTAAAATTGGATTGGAATTGAATGAACAAAATAATCAAGCCAAAAAAAAATTGATTGGACGAAGGTATAAATGATTCAAACGAATTCTAGGAAAAAGATCGTTTAGGACAAAACTCTTTTAGATTTCTTTCCTTTTTGTTTTTACTATTCCTTTAGATCGTTATAAACTTTTTTTCTATTTATGTGTATATTTATGTTCACTAAGTATAAGTAGATTATCTTGAACAAGAATAGATTGCCTTAGACTATAAGATAAAAAAGTCTATTTCAAAACAAAATTCGTTAATGATGCCCCTCAATGGATTCGCCTATATAAGCCGCAGCTAAAGTTGCAAAAATAAGAGCTTGAATACCACTTGTAAATAACCCAAGGAACATGACAGGTATAGGAACCACTGAAGGTACTAAAGAAACAAGAACAACAACTACTAATTCATCCGCTAATATATTTCCGAAAAGTCGAAAGCTAAGTGATAAGGGTTTTGTGAAATCTTCTAAAATGTTAATGGGTAAAAGAATTGGAGTTGGTTGAATGTATTTACTGAAATAACCTAATCCTTTTTTGCTAAGGCCCGCATAAAAATAGGCTATTGACGTAAGTAAAGCTAAAGCAACGGTAGTATTTATATCATTCGTAGGTGCAGCTAACTCCCCATGAGGTAACTCTATAATCTTCCAAGGTAAAAGTGCACCCGCCCAATTAGAAACAAAAATAAATAGAAACATCGTTCCAATAAAGGGGACCCATGGGCCGTATTCCTCTCCGATCTGAGTTTGGCTCACATCTCGAATGAATTCAAGGACATATTCGAAGAAATTCTGACCGCCAGTTGGAATGGTTTGGGGGTTCCGAACAGTTACAATGGCTGAACCTAATAAGATAGCAATTACAACCCAAGAAGTAATAAGTACTTGGGCGTGTACTTGGAAACCTCCTATTTTCCAATAGAAATGCTGGCCTACTTCCACACTAGATATATCATATAACCCTTTTAGGATGTTGATGGAACATGATAGAACATTCATACTACCCCCTGAAAGAAAACTTTAAAAGGAATTATTTTGATTCAACCATCGTTTTTTTTATTTGCCTACTAAAATTGTATATTTGAAATATCAACAAATCACATAATATAGCTAGTTATTTTTATCTCTTTTGCACGATTGACAAATAGTAACCGATTATATATCCATAAATATATGGAGTTCACTAAATAATTTCTTTATCTTATTATTAATCTATCTTATTATTAATCAGGAATTTCGTATATAGCTAGAACGACCCTCACAAATTGCAAATACTAATTTATTAAGAATTAATCGGATTGAAGCTATAGCGTCATCATTCGCTGGAATCGAAATATCTGCGAGATCCGGGTCACAGTTTGTATCAATTAAACAAATGGTTGGAATTCCCAAAGTGATACATTCCCGAAGAGCTGTATATTCTTTTTGCTGATCAACGAGTATTACAATATCGGGTAACCCTGTCATATATTTAATCCCACCCAGATATGTTTGCAAGTGAGCTAACTGTCTCTTCAATCGAGTCCCATCTCCTTTCGGAAGACGGTTGAGTCTACCGGTCTTTTGTTCCATTCTCAAGTCCCTGAACTTTTGAAGTCTAGTTTCTGTAGTAGACCAATTCGTTAAAATACCGCCGAGCCATTTTTTATTAACATAATGACACCGAGCCCTTATTGCAGCCCGGGCTACTGAATCCGCTGCTTTATTTTTGGTACCAACAATTAAGAATTGTTTTCTCTTGCTTGCTGCATCAAAAACTAAATCACAAGCTTCTGATAAAAAACGAGCAGTTCTAGTAAGATTTGTAATATGAATACCTTTACGTTTTGCAGAGATATAAGGGGCCATTCTTGGGTTCCATTTTCTAGTACCATGACCAAAATGAACTCCCGCTTTCATCATCTCTTCTAAATTAATGTTCCAATATCTTTTTATCATTTCTACCCACACTTCCTCTCTCTCTCTTTCTTTTTCAAACAAAGAAAAAGAGAGAGGGGGTACCCTGAAATAAATAATTGTTCCGATGGAACCTTATCTTTTCCCGGAGATTGGATGTTGATATACGATCCAAGCAATTAATTTCATTCTATTCCTTATTTTCTTTATTACTATTAATAAATCACATGAAACAAATCACAGGACCACGATTAATTAAAATAAAATAAAAGGATGAATCCGCTCTTAGGAATCATTAAATCCTAGAAATGCTTATTCTGATGTATCATAGAAATTTCTTGAAATGCAAGAATCAAATAACTCTCTCTGGTGGAATAAAAAATCTCTATCTCTAAATTCCCCCTCGAATAAATTCTTCTTTTTGCTGTTCAAAGGCATCTTTTTATGTTTCCTTGAGCCTTGCACGAATCTTTTGAATCCGGTACCGACGGGTATCATACCGCCTAGAACAACGTTTTCTTTTAGGCCTTTCAACCAATCGATACGACCGCGGAGAGCAGCTTTTGCTAAAACGCGAGCAGTTTCTTGAAAACTCGCCTCTGATATGAAACTTTGAGTATTCAGAGATGCTCGCGTTATTCCCAATAATATGGGTCGGTAACAGATGGCTTCTTCTAAAGCGCGTCCCGTTCGTTCTGCTCGGAACAATCCAATTAGTTCTCCGGGTGAAAAAACATTAGACATTCCGTCTTCTGAAACCAATACTTTTGATGTTATTTGCCGTACAATAATTTCTATATGCCTATTATGGATCTGCACCCCTTGAGATCGATAAACTTTTTGGATCTTATTAACCAAAGAGATACGACTTTGCACGAAAGTTAACTCAGCACCAATTAAGAATCCCCAAGGAATTCCAAAAATTCTTGTTATACACTCATTCCAACCCTCAACTCTCTTTTCTAGGTTTATCGATATTGAATCAATTGAACGTACTTCTAACACTTGTTCCACTTTTGGAAGACCCTGCGTTATATCACCAGATCGCAATTTTTCATATATAAATGTAACTAATGTAGCTCCTTCGTAAAGGATTTCTCCATAATGGCCATGAACGGTTGCTCCTGGCGTGGCCAAATAAGGCTTAGCCGATCTTATTACTACAGAGTCAATGTGAACAATTATAACTTGACCCGATTTTAGATGTGGTCCGCTTTTGGCAATACATACATTTTCACAAATAAATTGTCCCAGTCTAATTATTGTGAAGAAAGATTCACAATCATTAGGATGATAATTATGATGGAGAAAATACCAATTCAAAGTGAATGCATTCAAAACACTCTTACTGCATGGATCGGGATTAACAATTCTCCCGGTTTCATCCATTAAATAATATTTAAGTACTTGAAAAGTCTCTTTTAAATTTAAATTGTCAAGTTTCAAATATTTAGTTATGGAGATCTGATTATGAGTTATTAAATTGAAATGGTTTAATAAATCAAAATTTGCAATTTGAAGGGCTGTTCCTAATGGGCCCAACGAATTTTGAATTGAAATTATAGGATCTCTTTTAATCGATTCTTTTATTACATTGTGATCTTTTACATGATTGAATGCATCCATTCGAAAACAATTAGATGATGACAAAATTAGCAAAAATTGACATTCCTTATTTCTATTCAATAACGTACTAATAGTTCCGTGATTTTGTTTAAGTGATTGTTGAATCCTTGCCTTGGAATAACTGGGATAAAAGGGATTAATATTGGTGGGATCTGATCCATTATTAGAGATCGGTCCGAAACCTGATGGATCATCCCTTTTTCTAGTTCTACTCCTGATATATGAAATTTTTGATTTCAATAGATTGATTCTTAGGAAATCACGAATCAGACCATTTGTGCTTACTTCAACAAAAGAAGCGCGGGCCTCCTCGATAGAAGAACTTTTTTTGTCTTGATCCCAATTCACGACTAAACAAGTACGAATTAATTGAATACTTGTGTCAGAAATTCCCCGAATTGGTTTACTATTTCCATAAAGAATATAATTGACAACTCGAAGTTTCAGATTATCCTTTTCCTGCAATAGATCCGCGGTGAAAAGTGTTCCTAAATTGATACCGTTCGCTATCTCATATATGATTACTGGTCGAACCAAAACAAA